GAAATTGGATCATGATCCAGTGCTTTTTGGGTCGTCTCATACCTTGCGATTGTGTCTATCCCCAAAATTTCTCGAGTCTTCTTACATACGAAGGATTTCCTTGTTACTAATCTAGTCTAGCCTCTGTTCTTCTTTAGATCCCGTGTTTCACTCCGATAGTATCATACATAGATCGGAATCGATGCAAAGGAAATGAATGCATTTCCATACTATTAAGTTCAGGAAGTGGAATAGATAGCACAGAATTTGGATTGGCATCACTTACTCTACTGGATCTTACGAAGCCTGTTGTATTAATGCACGACATGATTCGGTTCTAATCATAGAAAAATTCTCCTCGAGCGAACCAGCCTCCTCTCTGTATGAGGCTTACGCGGTGGTTGGAAAAGAGACACATTTGGTTGTAAATTCCAATGTGGCGGATAAACTCAGATACATATATCTGCACAGGCCAATCAATAGTTCAAGTCGCACACTCCCATAATCCATCTTCTCTTCGGAAAATCCACTTCAACTATTCATATCATATCAGATAAATGAAATAATAAAATATTGCATAGTTGGAGGTAAATATCTAAATAACTGTCTTATTTTTTTGATTCTTTTTATTCAATAATCCATATTTTTAGCAATGAAATAGGATTGTTCCTACCCAAAATGATATAGGATTGATTCCAAATATCTAGGAACTATCTTCTCTATAAAGGACCAGAAATACCTTGTTTACGTATCATTGGAAAGTGCATTAACATAAATACGGCAGTAAGCAGAGGTAATACAAAAGTGTGTAAACTATAAAAACGAGTCAAAGTAGATTGACCCACACTAGCACTTCCTCGCAATAACTCGACCACGGGTGATCCTATTATAGGAATAGCTTCAGGTACACCTGTCACGATTTTCACTGCCCAATAACCAATTTGGTCCCGAGGCAAGGAATAACCAGTTACACCAAAAGATGCGGTCAATACAGCCAGAACCACCCCTGTAACCCACGTTAATTCGCGGGGGGTTTTAAATCCACCGGTGAGATACACACGAAATACGTGCAGGATCATCATTAGGACCATCATACTTGCGGACCATCGATGAACCGATCTGATTAACCAGCCAAAGTTAGCTTCAGTCATTATGTATTGAACAGAGGCAAAAGCCTCGGTAACGGTCGGACGATAGTAAAAAGTCATAGCAAACCCCGTAGCTACTTGTACTAAAAAGCAAGTAAGCGTAATTCCTCCTAGACAATAAAATAGGTTGACATGAGGCGGAACATATTTACTAGTTATATCATCCGCAATTGCCTGAATTTCGAGACGCTCTTCGAACCAATCATATACTTTATTGAGATAGGTAAACCAAGGGGGCCCCCCCTCTTAGAACTGTATATGAGAATTTCATCTCGTACAGCTCAAGCGAAAACACCTACAAACTGTTTGTATTTGTAGCGGATAGAGATTTTTCAATTTATTAATTTTAGTCCTAGATTCGATCTTCTCGTAAGATACGAAGGACCAAAAACCCCGAAGCGCTTCTTTGTTCTGATGCTAATGCCAAAATATCAAGCCGGCTCATTCGTATTTATGTTGATCGTTACAGGCCTCTTGAATCTTCTCTTTCCCTATTTTTTTTTTCTTTTTATTTGTAGTTTGAATTGTCTTTTTTTTTATATTTTATATAGGAATTCTCTTGTTGAGACCCTACAAAATCGATTGAAACCTCAGATTCATACTCGAACCACGATGAGTCAATAAAGCCCCAAGCTAAGCTCAAAGGTTCCTTAGAGTAAGAACCATTTGATCATCACTTAGAATCGATGTAATGACTAAAAATCCAAAGAAACATTTGTCCTTTGGTTAAAAAAAACCATCAGCATTTGAAGGAAGAAAAATCCTTCGATCTCTGATTCTAACTATATTGTAATTGTATTTTTTTTAGTTTTTTTAGTGCGGTCGCGGGGTCTGAATAGTTAGGTATGAATCATAGTGCTAATGTTTCTTGATCTATTCTATGGATTCCGTGCTCCAGATATTCTAATGAATCTCAGACGAGGTGGAACTATCTCTCTCGAGATGACAGACCATTCTCTATACTATCAATAGGATCAATTTTCACAAGTCACACACTCATATTCCGGAAATACCGAAACAAAGGAATTCCACGGTCGAACTACCCTCCCCAAATATATATATATATGAATATATAAATTTAAAATAGAAACATGGAATATTCATAGAGAATATTCTGAAAAAAAAAAGAAGTTTTGAATAACCTATTAATAAACTTTCCTTTCCTACGCTTTCGCGTAAAAGTGAAGAGACAAGGCAATCACTCAAATCACGAATGATTAACAAATTTCTTAGGTCACTAAGAAACCTTCTAAAAGCCGCTCTCCTGACTGCGGTTATAGGAACCCTCACTTCTAGTCGTACTATACCTACCAGGTCTTTCCCGACTGGCGGGGCTACGGTTCAAACTATAGATCTAGAGGATTCTTCTATGGAGGAAGGGTATGAGGCGGACCATTCTTCTCTGGAGGAAGGATCTGACACAGAAGATTCTTCTATGGAGGAAAGATCCGACACATAAGAATCTTCTTTGCAATTAATAAGGGCCCAAGGAGTCACTAAATTCCCTTCGCCAGGAGGTGCGGAGGCTTTGTTTGGATCTCGATACGAGTCAGGAGACAGCGTTGTCTCGCCTCGAAGCTATCCGGCAGGCACGGCGGGAAAGCAAGCAAAGAGAGCTTCACGCGATGAACCGCCTCCTAGGATTCTCTCTTCTCTGTAGCAAAAGTTTCCTTCTATCTCTATATATTTCGAAAATGTATACAGAATAGATGAGGGTTCTTTCCTTGATTCTAGTGTAGGATTACAGATTTGAGACTTGAGGCCCCTACAAAAAGGGGCTTAAGTGAGTTATTTTGGGTTGAAAAAAAAAGTGAAGACTTCTTGGTTCTTATGGTATGGATCTAATTGATTGAGATTCCGTCCAGTAAAACAGAAGAATTATAAATCTCCAAGAGAATAGATAGAAAGACTGCAAATAAAGCCATTGCGACACCCATCAAAGGAGTGGTTCCCCATCCTGGAGCCACTTTCCCATATTCCGAATTCAACGGTTTCAATAAAGCCCCTACTGTTGTTCGTCTTGGACCAGATCTAGAACTACCCTCAACGGTTTGTGTCGCCATAAATACTTTTTTTTGTTGAGATCTGTTGACTTTGTATACCCTTCCGTTGTAAATAAACGATCTTATCATAGATCCATTGTAGTCTTGAAATTCTCTAAGAATGGAAACAGCAACCCTAGTCACCATCTTTCTTTCTGGCTCACTTGTAAGTTTTACCGGGTACGCCTTATATACCGCCTTTGGGCAACCCTCTCAACAACTAAGAGACCCATTCGAGGAACACGGAGACTAGTTGAAGTAATGAGACTCCCCAATAGGGGAGTCTCATTACTTCAATTGGGAATAAGGCACAATCATTTCACCTTATTTTTAATTGGAACCCTCGGCGGTTCTCGAAAAAAGATAGCGAAAAAAAGAATCCCTAGAGTAGAGACTAAGAGGAATGTATAAACCAATGCTTCCATAGATTCGATCGTGGTTTACAATTATAGCTTCCACATCTGTTCATTTGGTAGGATCATCTCCCAGATAAAGAAAGGGCAAGAGTCAAAAGTCGGTGATCAAAAAATCACGGTTTCTCTGCTACCCTGTGTTAACTCAAACAAATCCAATAAAGGAGAAAAAACCAAAGCAATGTTGTATTAAACTACCTGTCTCCTTGTAGTTGGATCTCCAAGTTTTTGGAATGCTCCAAATTCCACTTGAGCATCCAAATCTGGGTCAATGCCGGCAAAAACATCTCTGAACAAAGTTCTCGCACCGTGCCAAATGTGCCCGAAAAAGAAAAGCAAAGCAAATGAAGCATGGCCAAAAGTAAACCAACCCCTAGGGCTGCTACGAAAAACACCATCTGATTTCAAAGTAGCACGATCTAATTCAAAAATTTCACCCAATTGAGCGCGTCTAGCGTATTTTTTCACAGTAGCAGGATCGCTATAACTGACTCCATTGAGTTCACCACCAAAGAACTCAACAGTTACACCGACTTGTTCAACACTATACTTCGACTCTGCCCTTCGAAAAGGAACGTCGGCTCTCACAATTCCGTCTCCGTCTACCAAAACGACTGGAAATGTTTCAAAAAAAGTAGGCATACGGCGTACAAAAAGCTCGCGCCCTTCTTTCTCTCTAAAGATAGGATGTCCTAACCAGCCAACCGCTATTCCATCCCCATTGTCCATTGAGCCCGCTCTAAATAATCCCCCTTTAGCTGGATTATTTCCGATGTAATCATAAAAAGCTAATTTTTCTGGAATTTTAGACCAAGCTTCTGAGAAATTCTGATTTTCGGCTAGGCTAGCGCCAACTCTTCGATATATTTCTTGCTGGAAGTATCCTTGATCCCATTGATACCGGGTGGGACCAAATAATTCGATCGGGGTCGTTGCGGAACCATACCACATAGTTCCAGCAACAACAAAAGCTGCAAAAAAGACCGCAGCGATACTACTGGAAAGTACAGTTTCAATATTACCCATACGTAATCCTTTGTATAAACGTTGGGGCGGACGGACACTCAGATGGAATAGGCCCGCCAATATACCTAATGTCCCTGCTGCAATATGATGAGAGGCTATTCCTCCTGGAACAAAAGGATCAAAACCCTCGACACCCCACGCAGGATTTACAGATTGTAGTTTTCCCGTGAGTCCATATGGATCGGACACCCATATTCCAGGACCATACAAACCTGTTACATGAAATGCGCCAAATCCAAAGCAAGCTAGGCCTGAAAGAAATAAATGAATTCCAAAGATCTTGGGCAAATCCAAAGAAGGTTTTCCTGTACGCTCATCACAGAATATTTCTAGATCCCAATATACCCAATGCCAGATAGCCGCCAAGAAGCACAAGCCAGAAAATACAATATGTGCCCCGGCCACACCTTCGTAACTCCAAATACCTGGATTCGTTATAGTGCCTCCTGCGATACTCCAACCCCCCCACGAATTGGTTATTCCTAAACGAGTCATGAATGGGATAACGAACATACCCTGTCTCCACATCGGATCAAGAACGGGATCAGAGGGATCAAAAACTGCTAATTCGTATAAGGCCATCGACCCGGCCCAACCCGAAACTAGAGCAGTATGCATTATATGGACAGAAAGCAACCGACCGGGATCATTCAATACGACAGTATGAACACGATACCAAGGCAAACCCATGGAAAGACCTCTTTCTCAAAGAAAAATAAACACTATGTAACTTTCTCGCATTGGGAGATAGGGACTTCCCCCTTTCAATGGATTATCTCGGAGCAAGGGTAAATATTGAGTCCATTCCCTTGGGAATAACGGACCAATTCTTTTTGTAGGAACAAATAGAAACGGATCTATTCTATACCCGATAAGTATCAATCCGCAATGCAGCATTGGTCTGGTTCTATTTTCTATGGGCTACTGCTCGGTCTTATTCTATGAACTTTTCAATCTATGGAAAAAAGGAAAATCCGAGCCAATAATCTGACAACAAGAAAAGGGGTTTTGACTACGCTTTCTCAAAAAAGTTAAGCGATGAGCTCTCGAGCTTCATCTTATGCCCGTTGGTCTTCCGAAATCCCCTTTTCTTATTCCTGAAGATGAGGATCCATCATGGGTGGACGTCTAGTGCGACTTGGCAGCTATAATGAGGCCTATGGGATTTCCCCATGCTCTTCCCCTATCAAGATATTCTCTCTTTCTGCCAAAAAGGGTTAAGTGACGGATCAAGAATTGAAAGTTTGAACTCAAAGACAAAAATTTCAATTGGGAGATTCCTATTTCTATTGTCAATTCTATTTTCAAATGGAATAGTTTATGGTTGGTTTGGTTAGACCACTAAAATGAAGGATCCAGGCTCCGCTCATAAAACGCCCAATTGGTCAAATAGGAATATGTAAAATTCCCCTTTGTATCATACCATAAAAGATTCCTATTGATTCGACCGTAAAAGCGATTCCAAACCTCAAAATATATATATCCGAGATATATATCCCAATTGAGGTTTGGTAGGTCAATCTTTACCCGGAGTAGATCCTAAACCTAAAAAAACAGAAGAAGCCCATATCCGGAACAAGAAAATGACAGCAACAGCATAATTGAAAATCCAATTTGGAGTTCGATGAAATAAAACAAAACCTCACTGCAAAGTAAATTCGACATGTTGCAAGTTTCATGACTTCTTTTTGGGGGGGAAGTGCGCCAAAACTGATCTTTCTTGAAAAATGGAAGAAAAAAAGGTACGCTCGTTAGGAGTTAGAAAAATCCTGCTATGAAACAATGAAAAGGGCTGGAATTTCCACATTGCAATTTGTTGAATCCTATGCACCAAAAACATGCGTGTAGGGTTTCCTTAAGGGAGAAAATTTTGTCCTAATCAATCGACTTCATCGAGAAAGAATCCTTTTTGTATGCAAACAGCTTGATTTCGAGACAGCAAATCGCATTCAGGGTCTCCTGGTAGGTCTCAGTAGAGAAGACCCCACCCATAATTTTTTTACGTTTGTAAACTGTATAGGCGGATTGGCACTAGCCGGAATCGCTATCGGTGACACGATGGGATGGGTGATACCCGCTGTCGCTACACTAGGCCTAACGAAGTGCTATTCATCGGGATCCCTCGTCCTGTGCGGAGGAACACTTGGCGACCGTATAGCATCCCCTCTCACAGTTCAGGTCGTGCCAATGCATTTTGATTTCTTATTTGAGAGAAAAAAGAAGATTATGCCTTCGCTATATGGAATATGAATCAAATACTAAGTAATAATAGCATGGCACTTCGAGTTTGCAAGGCTCAATTATTGTTTTTTCATACGATGAGATTCTGTATCGAGAGAGTGGTATGAAACAAAAAGCATTTCAGATTGGATCTTATCTATCGGGGATCCATTTCCGCGTCACAAACTTTTTGGTTTTCATACCCTAAGTCCCTTTCCACTATTTAGTGTATGAGAGATTTTGAAAATGAAAACAAAAATACGATCATTTTTCCTTAGTTGATTAAATAAAAAATACACTTTGGGATTGTCGAATCGCAAACGAGAAAAATAGATAAAGCACCGGAACCATCATAGTACTATCCTAGTATTAATTATTAATATTTTGAAATTCTCTCGAAGGGAAGGGTGGTAACTAGATCATTGAACAATCCGCAGGTCTTAGAAATCCTATTTTTATCTTTCTTTATTCACTGGAAGTGAAATAAAAAAAACCAAATTCTATCGTAGAGCCGTATGCAATGCACAAACGATGCCTGTACGGTTGTTCAACTCCCTCTTTTTGTTTTGTTCTTAGAATCTATCCGTTACCTCTTTACTTCGCCACATCGTGCGAAATAGAGGAATCCTTCATTTATATCATTAGGGTAATGATACACCAACCTTCTACTTCTTATCTTGGGCCCGACGTGGGGGAGTTTCTCCCAGAGGCGGAGGCATTCATCAGTGTCTCCCACAATCTTATATATTATTATAGCAGAAGAACAGGAAAACTCTGCAAGATTATAGAGGAGGACATGCAGAACAAGAATTACATGCTAGGAGAGGGGGCCAAAGTCTACGGACTTATTGATGTAATAACAAGTATTCCCAGGGGGACTCGGTACATCATGGGTACAGTGCACCGCTTCCCAGGATTTACGGAACCAATGATAAACGACTGGACTGATGTCTATCTAGGTAGAGGTTTATAAACAAAGAACAGGACAACCCTGGCAGATTCCATATAAGGACATGCTGAAGGATTCTTTCCTGTCACCAGCAGAAGCCAAATGTCATGGAATTGTTGATTGAATAGGAATTCAGGCATATGAAAAAGCCAACCAGCCATATTTTCTAGAATTATTTGGTACTTACCATTTACCTTAGGTCTAACTATTTAGCTACCTTAGGTCTAGCGGATTTCCTTTCCTGGAATTTTTTGGTATTTACCTTAGGTCTAAGTATTTAGCTTAGGTCTAGGTAAAGGTTCAAAAGAAAGAAAAAATGGCTAGAAGGAACCGTATGCAATGGGCAAAAGATGCCTGTACATGTATGGAAGGCCCTGTACATGTATGTACGGTTGCTTCTTTTAACCCTTCGTCTAGTCGAAGGCGGAAAAGGGAAACACATGAGCAAAGGGTGCTGGTACGGTTGCTCAACTCTGTTGGTCCTCTAACCCACCCGTTCCCGTACTGTTTTTACTTCGGAGACTCGTTCGAAAGGGATCCTGGCGGATGGGAATAAACTATACACCGTTGATTGATGGTTGATGATATCCAACATCCAACATCCACTCCAACTTCATCAAAGAGCAGGAACACACCTGTCGGTTATAGTTGGGACCTGCCTAGAGGCTTTGAACCCACAAAAAAGAAAAAGACCCACTTGATATGATAAAATTCTCAAATTGGAAATATCTTGTAGGGGTAGATCTTGGGAACAAGTCGGGCTAGGCGAAGAGTTACATACACGACACCAATACACGACACCAAAAGAAAAAATGGCTGGAAGCAACCGTATGCAATGGGCAAATGATGCCTGTACATGTACGGTTGCTTCTTAGAACCCCCGTTACCTTCCCTCTTTTACTTCATGAAATCGTGCGAAATAAAATAAAGGAAAACCGACGGATGTTATATCATTATTAAGGTATATCATTATTTTAGAATCGATCCGGTTAGGATCGATCTAAACCAGCCCATTCTGGATATCATTCAGCATGCCAACTATTAAACAACTTATTAGAAACACAAGACAGCCAATCAGAAATGTCAAAAAAGCCCGCGCTCTTCGGGGATGTCCTCAGCGTCGAGGAACATGTACTAGGGTGTATGTGCGACTCGTTCAGATCATGAACTGAACCAAAAGAAAGGAAACAATTTTTACAGTATCAAAGATCAGTACCAATGAATAGGATAAACCCAATGAATAAGATAGAGTGGAAGAACTCCATTCACTCTCTAAAAAAAAAAAAGACCTTTATTGTGTATAAAATTTATGGTTTCCATTGGTATAAATCCGATCACCTCAATTGGAGATGAGAAGCAATTCCCCATTGGTAGCAAATGGTTCTCCAGTAAGCGGGGGAAATATTATTTAAGAAGCATAAAAATGCTGCTCCTACTCTTGCAAGAACGGACTCACAGGGTCAGCTACCTAACCAACCTTCATAATTAAATGCCGTTACTGTATAGGTAGATCTTATTGTGAAAAGACCTATTACTCGATAATTCATGGGTAGAGCCAAAGAGTGTGAACTATACAAGTTACTAAATAAGGAAGGGGCTCCGGTGTATAGAAAGGACCTCACCGTTTAAAAAGTAACCATGGAAACGATGGAACCCACTATTTTTTATTCATTTAAATTTATTACTTAAATAGACTTTGACTCGTTTTTTGATCAATCTCTTTTTTTTATTTCAAGGTGAAATGCCTGGAAAAAATCGTGGTTGGGAAGGTCATCGTAGCAAAAGCCATTGGAATTTTTTTTTATACATCGGAAGAATCCGTTTTGTTATTAATAGACCGGGAGAGGAGAAAAGAATGACTGAAAGAAAAGAAAGCAATTAGTTATTCATCAAAGTTTCAGTGGATTCAATGACCAGAATTAGACGAGGATATATAGCTCGGAGACGTAGAACTAAAATGCGTCTATTTTCATCTACTTTTCGAGGGGCACATTCAAGACTTACTCGAACAATGACTCAACAGAAAACGAGAGCTTTGGGTTCTGCTCATCGGGATAGAAGCAGGAAAAAGAGAGATTTTCGCCGTTTATGGATCACTCGTATAAATGCAGTAATTCGTGAGATTAAGGTATTCCATAGTTATAGTGTATTTATACACAATCTCCACAAGAAGCACTTGCTTCTTAATCGAAAAATACTAGCGCAAATCGCTATATCAAATCGAAATTGTCTTTCCATGATTTCCAATGAGATAAATTATCTCTCCCGGATTTCCACTTTATATTATGTATTTCGCAGGATTCGTTTTGCCGGGAAGGGTTTAAACGAAGTTCCCCGGAGAATCAACTCCGGGAAGGTGGAGTATAAATGAATAGGATAAGGTAATCCAAATAAACGAGCACGATTCACTCAAAAAAAATGAAATATTTCTTCTTTTTCTTCCCTGATTCGGATTCTTTTTGGTTTCTTCCAACGTGATAATCCTTGGGTTCTCTCATTTTTCGAACAAAACATCCACCCTATCCTAGTTGGGTTAAAGATTGGAATTTTGATTCCTTTTATTCCCTTGTGGCCGTAGGCCTATTTTTTTTAAAGGACCCTTTTGATTAATTTTATTAAAAGGACCTTTTTTCTTTTTAGCCCTAGGGGTTGACTTGGGTTTTGTTCTTTCAAATGGTTTCTCTTTTTTCTTAGGATCTTTTTTCTTAGGATGAAGAAAAGGTAACAAAGATAAAAAACGAGCTTGTTTTATAGCAAGCGTAATTAATCGTTGTTGTTTCAAGGTCAATCGATTCACTCGTCTAGATAATATTTTTCCCTCGTCACTAATAAATTGACTAATTAAATTCATGTTTCTATACTCAATTCGATCTTCCGGTGCAATTCGGGGCAAACGCCTACGCAAAGATTGCTTTTTTTTCAATTTTAGAATGGATTTCTTGGATTTCAGAAAGGGTCGCTTAGCTTTCAAAAAGGGTTTCAAGGGTTTCTTGGATTTCGGCGGAAAGGGTGGTTTAGGTTGCAGAAAGAGTAGCTTAGATTTATCCATGGTATTGAGTCCTTATCTCTAAAATCCTATTTCTGAATTCGAATTTGGGATACGACCGAAATAGGATTTGATTTGTTTATATATATTCTATGTAATTTGTTCTTGTTACTGGTTACTGGGAAAGGTGGCAGTTCTGTTCAATCTATTTCTTTATTTCCCCATGAATTGTATGCTTGTAACAATAGGGGCAGAATTTTCTCAATTCCAATTGACTAGGTGTCTTGTGTCGATTCTTTTGAGTAATATATCTAGAAATGCCCGGCGATTCCTTAGTAACATTGTTTCGCACACAACTAGTACATTCCAAAATAACTCTGACTCTGACATCTTTACCCTTGGCCATGACCCTCCTTTGCATTTTGGATTCACTCAACTCTTCTATTTTCAATCCGAAACGAAGAAAAAAAAAGGAAAAAAATAGAATAGAAGTGGCTAACCCGAAATCCGATTCGAAACGATTTCGTTGCAATCAATAGCGTAATACAAGTAATACAATGATTTTTAACTCTCAATTATTTCGAATCCCAATAGAGTATTTCATTTAAGTATCTTGTATGATTTTGTTACCCTAGACCCATTATTTCTATTTCCGTACTCCCTCTATGAATTCGAGCCTAATCGTAAGTTTCGCCGAAGTTGAATCCACTTTGATTCTTTTTCTGTCCTCCTTTCTTTATCCTCAAAAATGGAAAAATCAGAAAACAAAGAAAGAGAGAGAGGAAGAGGTATTAGTCCCAGAGAATTTATTGTATCGCTAATCTTCTTCATCCCTTCCCATATCAATAACTAGAATGAAAAAAGGGGAATGTCAACGCATCCGGGAAGAAACGATTGATCTCTATCAATAGACCTGCTAAAGACCCGAACCATAGAGTACTTAGTACAGGGGCCGCGGAGAGATATGTTTTTAGATCGCGCATTTTAAATTCTCCTTCTTTGATTGGAATACATATATAATCAGATGCATATGCATAGGTCGTTAAGGATCCCTTGTATTTTAGTTGGACCCGGAATCCCTAAACAAAAACGGAAATATACCACGACCTAGTCAATGTCAATAACACTAAGATTTCCCTTTCCTTAAAACGGAAAAAGGGCTGAGTATTGGATTACTGATAAGTATTTATTTATTTATACGTGAAGTTTCCTATCTATCTATAGAATCGAATTCTTTTAGTATGAAATTAATTCGTATTAATATGCATATAATTCTTTCTATTTATAAAATTTGATAGGTTCTACGTGTTCTATGAGCCCAAAAAGAAGAAATGGCAAGATAGATTGTATCTCAATGAGGAAATAATGATGTGGAAAACAAGACAGAGATTTTATACAATGACACTGTATTGTATATCAATTGAAAGGGATGTAGCGCAGCTTGGTAGCGCGTTTGTTTTGGGTACAAAATGTCACGGGTTCAAATCCTGTCATCCCTACCTATTCTTTCTCCTATGGGCAGTAACGAAAGGTCCGTTGAGATCGATTGAATTCGGATATATATACGGAATCTTTCCGTTTATGATATTATCTATATATATACGGTCTGGGGGGTACAAAAAAATCCTTTTCTTTGCGGTCTTATCTCTGGTGATAAGAAAGCGCTCTTAGTTCAGTTCGGCAGAACGTGGGTCTCCAAAACCCGATGTCGTGGGTTCAAATCCTACAGAGCGCGAT